ATTTATATTTATATGAAAATTTATTAAGATTGGTTTAATAAAGATATAAATTTATTTATGTATTTATATTTATATATATATATATATGTATTAATTAATTATTAATTAGAATATAATAAAATATTTTATTATATATATATATAATATTAATATATTAATTTTTTCCTATATTAAAATTAATTATATTAATATTATATTTTTCATTAAGAATTATAATTGATTATATTGTTATCTTCTTTTAATATGAATATTAGAAAAAATTTTTTTATATCAAAAAAAAAAAAAAAAAATCATATTTAATTGAATTCTATGTTAAAAATTTTACATATAGATAAAAAATTGTGATTTTTAAAATTTAGTAGTAATTTATTTTACATATAAATTTTAGTATTAATTTTTAATTATTTTAATAATAATTAATTTAATTTGTAGTAATTAAAATTAAAAATTTAAGAAATTAAGATTTAGTAATATTAAAATTATTAACAAATTTTGTGCCAGCAGTTGCGGTTATACAAAAATTAAGGTAAATTTTTTTAGTGTAAAATAAATTATTATTATAAATTAAATTAAATATTAAATTATTAGGTGAAATTTTAATTTAATTAAAATTTATATTTATTTTTTGTTTTAATAAATTTTGTTTATAAACTAGGATTAGATACCCTATTATTAAAAATTAATTTTTAATACTAAAATATTAGATATTTAAAATTATTGAAACTTAAGTAATTTGGCGGTATTTTAGTTCATTTAGAGGAATCTGTTTAGTAATTGATAATCCACGAATAAATTTACTTAATTTAATGTTTTATATATCGTTGTTAAAAAAATATTTTTTGATAAAAATAATATTTTAAAATTAAAATTAAAAATTAATTCAGATCAAGATGTAGATTATAGTTAAGAATTAAAATGGATTACAATAAATTTATTTAAATGAATTTTGTTTTGTAATAAATAAATAAAGGTGGATTTAAATGTAATTTTATTTAATTTATTAAAATGATTAAAAATTAAAATATGTACATATTGCCCGTCGCTTTCATTTAAAAATTGGAATAAGTCGTAACAAAGTAGAAGTACTGGAAAGTGTTTCTAGAAAGACAAATTAGAGCTTGTTAAGTATTTCATTTACATTGGAAAGAAATTATTTATTTAATTAATTTGAGGGGGTTAAATTAATTAAATAAATAATTAATAAAAGAAATTTTAAATTATAAATATATTTTAATGGGGGTTAAAGTATAATTTATAGAAAAAAATTTGAAAATTTATAGTTTAGTAAGTATTGTGAAAGAAAGATGAAATATATTGAAAATTAATTATTATAGAAGTAAATTTAATTTGTTGTATCTTGTGTATCAGAGTTTATTAAAAATATTTTTTGGAAAGAAAAATCTCGAATTTAAAAGGGAAAATTAATTAAAAAAGTTATTGTATCAAAAATATTTTAAATAATTAATTTGAAATGAAATGTTATTCGTTTTTAAATATATCTAGTTTTTTTAGAAATAAATTTAATTTAAAATTTTTTTTTGGTAAAATTTTTTATTTAATTTTACTAATAATAAAATTTAATAAATTAAGGGATAAGCTTTAATTTACATTTTTATAATTAATAATTTTTAATTAAAATTTTTAAAATTTATATTGTTTATAAATTATATTTTTTTATAAAAAATTTTATAAAATTATAAAATTTTTAATTTAATATTTAATTTTTTATAAAAAAATAATTTTTAATAAAAAAAAATTAGGTATAATGATAAAATTAGTAAATTTATATTTAAGTTTATATATATATATATATATATATATATATATATTGTAATTAATTTAATTATAAATAAATAAAAGGAATTCGGCAAATATTAATATTCACTTGTTTATCAAAAACATGTCTTTTTGATTATAATTTAAAGTCTAATCTGCCCACTGATAATATAATTGAAGGGCTGCAGTATATTGACTGTACAAAGGTAGCATAATCATTAGTCTTTTAATTGGAGACTTGTATGAAGGATTTGATGAAATATTAACTGTCTCTTTTTTATAATTTGAATTTAATTTTTTAGTTAAAAAGCTAAAATGTTTTTAAAAGACGAGAAGACCCTATAGAGTTTTATAATTTTATTTATTTTTAATTTATGTAATTTTTTATTTAAAAATAAATAATATTATTTAGTTGGGGGGATGGAAAAATTTAATTAACTTTTTTTTTTACAAAGCCATTAATTTATGAAAAATTGATCCATAATTTATGAATAAAAGAAAAAATTACCTTAGGGATAACAGCGTAATTTTTTTTTTTAGTTCAAATAAAAAAAAGAGTTTGCGACCTCGATGTTGGATTAAGATAAAATTTAAATGCAGAAGTTTAAAATTTTGATCTGTTCGATCATTAAAATCTTACATGATCTGAGTTCAAACCGGTGTGAGCCAGGTTGGTTTCTATCTTTAGAAAAATTAAATATTTTAGTACGAAAGGATTAAATATTAAAAATATATTTTAATATGGGGAATTTTAATAAATATAATATGTATATATATATATATATATATAGTAAATGTCAATAATATTACTATTTTGACAGAAAAATGTAATGATTTTAGAAATCATGAATATATAATTAATTTATATATGTAGTAGTGATACTATTAGATTATATTAATGTTATTATTGGGTCATTGATTTTAATTATTGGGGTTATAATTGGGGTTGCATTTTTGACTTTGTTAGAGCGAAAGGTTTTAAGTTATATTCAAATTCGGAAAGGTCCTAGTAAAGTTGGGTTTATTGGTTTATTACAACCTTTTTCTGATGCTTTAAAGTTATTAAGAAAGGAGCAAATGTATTTAAATTATTCTAATTATATATCTTATTATTTTTCTCCTATTATTAATTTTATTTTATCATTAATATTATGAATTTTAATTCCCTATTATTTTAATATAATTAATTTTAATTTAGGGGTATTATATTTTTTATGTTGTACTAGATTGGGGGTTTATACTATTATAATTTCAGGATGAGCATCAAATTCAAATTATTCTTTATTAGGGGGGTTACGTTCAGTAGCTCAAACTATTTCTTATGAAGTGAGTTTAAGATTAATTTTAATATCTTGTATTATTATAATTATAGATTTTAATTTAATTATATTTAGTGATTATCAATCTTTAATTTGATTTTTTTTTTTAATATTACCTTTAAGATTATGTTGATTATCTTCTAGATTAGCTGAAACTAATCGAACTCCTTTTGATTTTGCAGAAGGTGAAAGAGAATTAGTTTCAGGATTTAATGTAGAATATAGAAGAGGGGGATTTACATTAATTTTTTTGTCAGAATATTCTAGAATTTTATTTATAAGTTTATTATTTAGAATTATATATTTAGGGGGTTATGATTTAAGTTTATTATTTTATATAAAAATGATTTTTATTTCTTTTATATTTATTTGAGTTCGGGGGACTTTACCTCGATATCGTTATGATAAGTTAATATATTTATCTTGAAAAATTTATTTGCCTCTTTCATTAAATTATTTATTATTATTTATTGGTTTAAAAATTTATTTGATGTAATAACATATTTTTAGTATAAATTAATAGAATTTAATTCTTTCTTAAGTTTTCAAAACAAATGCTTTAACAAGCTCATTAATTAATAATTATATATTAAAAATTAATTTATCTCATATTTTATTAATAATAGGATTAATGATAAAATAAGAAAAATAAATTAAAGTAAGAAATTGACCTGTAAAAATATAAGGGGTTTCAACTGGTCGTGCTCCAATTCAAGTTAATAATAATACTGTAACTACTATAAGTCAAAATAATATTTGATTAATAGGATAAAATTGAATACCTTGAATTTTTTTATTAAAAGTGAATGGTAAAATAATTAAAATTAAAATTGATATTACTAAAGCAATTACTCCTCCTAATTTATTAGGAATTGATCGTAAAATAGCATATGCAAATAAAAAATATCATTCAGGTTGAATATGAACTGGGGTAACAAGTGGGTTTGCTGGGATAAAGTTATCAGGATCTCCTATTAAATAAGGATTAGTTAACACTAAAAGAATTAATATAAAAAGAAAAATAATAGCTCCAATAAGATCTTTAAAAGTAAAAAATGGGTGAAAAGGGATTTTATCTAAATTACTATTTATTCCTAGGGGGTTATTAGATCCTGTTTGATGTAAAAATAATAAATGAATTATTGTTAATATTATAATAATAAAAGGTAATAAAAAATGAAAAGAATAAAATCGAGTTAAAGTTGCATTATCAACAGCAAATCCCCCTCAGATTCATTGAACTAATATTGTCCCTAAATATGGGATAGCAGAGAGGAGATTAGTAATTACTGTTGCCCCTCAAAATGATATTTGTCCTCAAGGAAGAACATATCCTATAAAAGCTGTTGCTATTAAAATAAATAAAATAATAACTCCAATTATTCAAGTATATATAAAATTAAATGATTCATAATAAATTCCTCGCCCAATATGAAGATAAATGCAAATAAAAAAGAAAGATGCTCCATTTGCATGAAGAGTTCGAATTAGTCAACCATAATTAACATTTCGGCAGATATAATTAACTCTATAAAATGCTGAATCAATATTTGCTGTATAATATATAGTTAAAAATAATCCAGTAATAATTTGAATTATTAAGCATAAAGCTAAAAGTGATCCGAAGTTTCATCAAGTTGAAATATTTGATGGAGATGGTAAGTCAATAAGGGAATTATTTAAAATTTTAAGAATAGGGTGAGTTTTTCGTAAAGGTTTAAATTTATTATTCATTTGTAATTAATAAGATCGTAGTGGACCATAAAAAATATTAGTAATTTTTACTACTGCAATTAAAGTAATTAGTAAGTAAATAATTATTATAATTATTAGAAAATAAGTTTGACTATTATATAATTTTGATAGATTAATACAATTTTCGTTATTAAAAAATAATATAAAGTTAAAAAAATTATTTATTTCATGGGAATTAATAAATAAGTTTATTCAATTTAAGTTATTTATAAAAAAAGTACTTAAGAAGGGAGTAATAACAAATATAAAAAATATTAAAATTTTATTTTTAAAAGTGAAAATAAATATTTCATTAGAGGCAATTCTAGCGACATAAATAAATAATACTAATAATCCCCCTAAAAATGTTAAAAATAAAATATAAGAAAATCAATAGGTATAAGAAATTATACCTGAAATTAGGCATACTATAAAAGTTTGAATTAAAATTATTAATCCTATAGATAGGGGGTGTTTTAAAAATAACATAAATAATGATAAAAAAATTATAGATAGGGATAATAATATTTTTGTAATTTCAAAGAATAGTTTAAATAAAATAATAATTTTGGAGATTATTGATAAAGAAATTTCTTTTTCTTTGAAGTTTTCAAATAAAAAATTATTTTTGGTTTACAAGACCAATGTTTTATTTAAACTATAAAAACTAAAAATTAATTAATGATAAATATATGATTGGTTATTTTTATTATATTTTTAATTGGGAATATGATTTTTGTTTCTAAGCATAAGCATTTATTAATTATATTATTAAGATTAGAATTTATTATTTTAAGAATTTATATATTATTATTATTATACTTAAGATTTATTGAATTTGATATATATATACTAATAGTTTTTTTAGTTTTTTCTGTTTGTGAAGGGGCTTTAGGTATTTCTATTCTAGTTTCTATAATTCGGACCCATGGAAATGATTATTTTCAAGGGTTTAATTTATTATAAAATATGATAAAATTTTTTATTATACTAATTTTTATAATTCCTTTATGTTTTAAAAAAAATATATTTTGATTGGTTCAAATAATTTTATTTTTAATAATATTTATATTTATAAATTTAACAATTAATAATGTAGTTTATTGTAATTTAAGATATATAATAGGTTGTGATATACTTTCTTTTGGTTTAATTTTATTAAGAATTTGAATTTGTACTTTAATAATTATAGCTAGAGAAAAATTATATAAATATGAATATTATTTAAAATTTTTTCTTTTAAATATAATTTTTTTATTAATTATATTATATTTAACTTTTTCTATAATAAATTTATTTATATTTTATATATTTTTTGAGGGAAGTTTAATTCCTACTTTAATGTTAATTATAGGATGAGGGGTTTCACCTGGTCGTATTCAAGCTGGGCTATATCTTTTATTTTATACTTTATTTGTTTCTTTACCTTTATTGATAGGGATTTTTTATATTTTTAATGAGATAAATTGTATTATAATTTATTTTATAAAATTTTATAATTTTAATTTATATTTTTTATATTTATCTATAATTTTGGCTTTTTTAGTAAAAATACCTATATATTTTGTTCATTTATGATTACCTAAAGCTCATGTTGAAGCTCCAGTATCAGGTTCGATGATTTTAGCAGGAATTATGCTAAAATTAGGGGGGTATGGCCTTTTACGAGTTTTAATTTTTATACAAAATATTTCTTTAAAATTAAATTTTATTTGGGTTATTATTAGATTAATTGGAGGGTTTTATATTAGTTTAAAGTGTTTATGTCAAGTTGATATAAAGTCTTTAATTGCTTATTCTTCAGTTGCTCATATAAGATTAGTAATTGGGGGTATTATAACTATAAATTATTGAGGGTTTATAGGATCATACTTGTTAATAATTGGTCATGGATTATGTTCTTCTGGATTATTTTGTTTAGCTAATATTAATTATGAGCGATTAAATAGACGAAGATTATTTTTAAATAGGGGAATAATAAATTTTATACCTTCTTTAAGAATATGATGATTTTTATTATTATCAGCTGCTATAGCAGCTCCCCCATGTTTAAATTTAATAGGTGAAATTAGATTAATTAATAGACTAGTTAGATGATCTTGATTATCAATAGTTATATTAATATTAATTTCTTTTTTCAGAGCTGGGTATAGACTTTATCTTTATTCCTTTTCTCAGCATGGAAAGTATAGTTTAAGTTTATATAGATTTTATACAAGAGTATCTCGTGAGTATTTATTATTAATATTACATTGATTACCTTTAAATATTTTAATTTTAAAAATTGATTATTTTATAATTTGATTTTATTTAAGTAATTTAAACAAAATATTGATTTGTGGAGTCAAATATATGATATAATTCATCATCTTAAATTATTAATAAAAAATTTTCTATTTGTTTTATTAGATTTTTTTTTTTATTTTTTTTTATATTGATTAATTTTAGATTAATAATTTATTTTATTATAAATAATATTGTAATTTTTTTGGAATGAGAATTAATTTCTTTTAATTCAATAAATATTGTTATATCTTTATTATTGGATTGAATATCATTGTTGTTTATAATATTTGTTAGTTTAATTTCTTCTTCTGTTATTTATTATAGAAAAAGTTATATATCTTTAGAGATTAATTTAGATCGTTTTATTATTTTAGTATTATTATTTATTATATCTATAATTTTATTGATTATTAGACCAAATATTATTAGAATTTTATTGGGATGAGATGGTTTAGGTTTAGTATCTTATTGTTTGGTAATTTATTATCAGAATGTAAAATCTTATAATGCAGGGATATTAACAGCTTTAATGAATCGGGTAGGTGATGTTTTTATTTTAATAGTAATTTCCTGAATAGTTAATTATGGGAGATGAAATTATATTTTTTATTTAGATTTTATAAGTAATGATTATGAGATAAGTTTAATTAGATTAATAATTATTATTGCAGCTATAACTAAAAGAGCTCAGATTCCTTTTAGTTCTTGATTACCAGCTGCTATAGCAGCTCCTACTCCAGTTTCAGCTTTAGTTCATTCTTCAACTTTAGTTACTGCTGGAGTTTATTTATTAATTCGTTTTAATAATCTATTAATTAATACTTTTTTTTTAAAAATTTTATTAGTATTATCAGGATTAACAATATTTATAGCTGGAATTTCTGCTAATTATGAATTTGATTTGAAAAAAATTATTGCTTTATCAACTTTAAGACAATTGGGTTTAATGATAAGAATTTTAAGAATGGGATTTCCTGATTTAGCTTTTTTTCATTTATTAACTCATGCTATATTTAAAGCTTTATTATTTATATGTGCGGGAGTAATTATTCATTTTATAAATGATAGACAAGATATTCGTTTTATAGGAGGTTTAAGATTGTATATTCCTTTAACTTCTTTATGTATAAATATTTCTAATTTAGCTTTATGTGGTATTCCTTTTTTAGCTGGATTTTATTCTAAGGATTTAATTTTAGATATAGTTATAATAAGAAATTTAAATATAATAATATTTTATTTGTATTATATTTCTACAGGATTAACTGTTTTTTATACTATTCGTTTATTAATATATTTAATGGTTAATGATTATAATTTAATTGTTGTTTATAATATTTTTGATGAAGATTATATTATGTTAAAAAGAATATTTATATTATTATTTATAAGAATTATTGTTGGAAGATTATTAAGATGATTAATTTTTTCTTATCCTTATATAGTTTATTTACCTTTAAATTTAAAATTAATAGTTATTTATATTAGATTATTAGGTATAATAATGGGTTATTTAGTAAGAAATATAAGAATTTATTCAATTAATAAATTTTTATATGTTTATGAGTTAAGATTATTTTTAAGTTTAATATGATTTATGCCTAATTTATCTACTTATGGTTTAAATTATTATTTTTTAAATTTTAGACGGAATATAATAAAAAATATTGATATAGGATGAAGAGAATTATATAGAGGTCAGGGGATATTAAAGATTATGAAAAATTATTCTATTATTAATAGCTATATTCAAATAAATAATTTAAAAATTTATTTATTTAGATTTATATTATGAATAATATTTTTATTTTTTGTAGTAATTATTATGATTTATTTAAATAGCTTAATAAAGAGTATGATATTGAAGATATTAGGGTGATTTTTTTAATCTTTAAATATTTATAAAAAATTTTTTTTTATTGTTACAATGAAAATGTAATGTTTTAAATTAAACTATATAAATAATTTAATAAGAAATATTAATGATTTTAAACACTATAAATTAAGTTAGCAGCTTAATTATTATATATTTCAAATTTAATTGGAATTTAAATTCACTAATATCATTAACAGTGATATACCTCTTTTTGGTTTCAATTAATAAATAAGGAGTTAATAAACTCTATCTTTTAAGTCGAAATTAAATGCATATTGCTTCTTATTTAAGATAAATTGATAAATCAATAATTTTCGAGTGCAAATCAAATGTTTTAAGATAAACTATAATCCTAATTGGTTCAATTTAGTATATTTTGGTTTCATTCATGATATAAACCTACTAATAAGATAATAATAAAAAATAATCTAGTTTTAGATCAATAAATTAAGTTTACTATTTTAAAGGTGCAAATTAAAGGAAAAATTAAAGCAATTTCTACATCAAAAATTAAAAAAATTACTGTAATTAGAAAAAAATGTAAAGAAAATGGATTTCGTGCAAAAGATTTAGGGTCAAATCCACATTCAAATGGAGAACATTTTTCTCGATCTTTAAATGATTTTTTGGATAAAATTATTGAAATAATTATAATAATATTTGAAATAATGATAGTAATGATAGATAATGATATTAATATAATAATTATTTATATTAAATAATTTTAAACTTTTTGATTGGAAGTCAAATATACTAAATATATTATATAAATAATTAATTACCTCATCAATAAATAGAGATATAAAGAAATAATCAAACTACATCAACAAAATGTCAATATCATGCTGCAGCTTCAAATCCAAAATGATGTTTATTTGAAAAATGGTTAAATAAATGACGTATAAAACATGTTAATAAAAAAATAGTTCCAATAATAACATGAAGACCATGAAATCCTGTTGCTATAAAAAATGTTGAGCCATAAATACTATCTGCGATTGTAAATGGAGCTTCATAATATTCATATGCCTGTAAAATAGTAAAATAAATTCCTAAAATAATTGTGATTAATAAACTCTGTTTTGTTTGGGAAAAGTTATTTTCTATTAATGCATGATGGGCTCATGTAACAGTTACTCCTGATGTAATTAAAATAATAGTATTTAAAAGAGGAATTTGAAAAGGGTTGAATGGGATAATATTTATTGGGGGTCATATGGCTCCAATTTCAATATTAGGGGATAATCTTCTGTGGAAAAATGCTCAAAAAAAAGAAAAAAAAAAGAAGATTTCTGAAATAATAAATAAAATTATACCTCATCGCAATCCTTTTAAAACAGAAATTGTATGTTTACCTTGAAAAGTTCCTTCACGACAAATATCTCGTCATCATTGATATATAGTTAAGATAATAATAATATATCCTAAAATTATAAGATTTATATTGTAGTTATGGAATCAATTAACTAATCCTGTAACGAGGGTTATTGTTCCAATGGCTCCTGTTAAAGGTCATGGTCTATAATCTACTAGATGATAAGGGTGATTATGTGTTGACATTAATTAACTTCATTAGAATAAAGAGTTCTTAGAATAGAAATTACATAAGATTGAATAATTGCAACTGCTGATTCTAAAGTTAATAAAAGAATTTGTACAAAAATTAATAGAATAATAAGATAATTTGGTATATTAATTCCAGTTCTACTTAAGAGAGTTAATAATAAATGTCCTGCGATTATATTTGCTGTTAATCGAACAGCTAAAGTTCCAGGACGAATTAAGTTACTAATAGTTTCAATTAATACTATAAAGGGTATAAGAATATTGGGAGTTCCTTGAGGGATTATATGAATAAATATATGTTGTGAATTATTAATTCACCCATATAGTATAAATCTTAATCAAAGAGATAAAGTAATAGATAAAGAAATAGTTAAATGACTTGTTCTTGTAAAAATATATGGGAATAATCCTAAAAAATTATTAAATAATACAAAAGAAAATAATGAGATAAAAATGAATGTTGATCCATTAAAGCTATTAGGTCCCAATAAATTTTTAAATTCTAAGTGTAATTTATTAATAATTATATTTCATATAATAAATTGACGATTAGGGATAAGTCAGAATGAATAAGGGATAAATAAAATTCCTAAAAAAGTTCTTAATCAATTGAATGGAATATTAAATAAATTTGTAGAGGGGTCAAAAATTGAGAATAAGTTAGTTATCATTTTCAGTATAAGTTAATATTTGATTTTTTAAAAGATTTTTTTTTATTAAAAATTTTATTATAATAAATATAAAAATTTATAATATTAAATAAAATAAAAATTAAGATAAAAATAAAAAAAGAAATAATTCAATTAATTGGTATTATTTGAGGAATAAAAGAATATTATTTTTATATTATAATAATTTAAATTTGACATATTTATGTTATAAATTAACTAATTCTTTATATCATTAGAAGTAGATGTTAATTTACTATAAAATGGTTTAAGAGACCAATACTTACTTTCAGCCATCTAATGAATAATTATTAATTCATTTAATAAAATTTTTTAAAGGAATTCTTTCAATAACGATTGGCATAAAACTGTGATTAGCTCCACAAATTTCAGAACATTGTCCATAAAATAATCCAGGACGATTAATGAAAAAGTTAGTTTGATTTAATCGTCCTGGATTAGCATCTACTTTAATTCCTAATGATGGGACAGTTCAAGAATGAATAACATCAGTAGCTGTAATTAAAACACGAATTTGATTATTTATAGGAAGAATAATTCGATTATCAACATCTAATAAACGAAAATTATTTTTTTGATTATTAGATTGAAGTATATAAGAATCAAATTCAATGTTGAGAAAATCTGAATATTCATAACTTCAGTATCATTGATGACCAATTGATTTAATTGTTATTAGGGGGTTATTTAATTCATCTAATAAATATAATAATCGGAGAGATGGTAGAGCAATAAAAATTAAAGTAATTGCTGGTAAAATAGTTCAAATTATTTCAATTATTTGTTCTTCTAATAAAAATCGGTTAATGAATTTATTAAAAAATAATGATAATATTAAATATCTAACTAAAATAGTAATTATTAATAAAATAACTAAAGTATGATCGTGAAAAAAGATAATTTGTTCTATTAAGGGTGATGCACTATTTTGAAAATTTAAATTAGATCATGTTGCCATTTCTAAAAAAAGGATTAGTCCTTTATAAATGGGGTTTAAATCCATTACATATAATCTGCCATATTAGAAATTTCTTAAAATAGGTAATTCATTATAAGAGTGTTCAGCAGGAGGTAGATTTTGGAATCATTCAATTGAGGAAGATATATTTAATGAGAATAATGTTATTCGTTGATTAATTAAAGATTCTCAAATAATTCCTATTATTATTATTATAGATAATAATGAAATATATGATCCAAAAGATGAAATAATATTTCAGGAAATAAATCTATCAGGATAATCTGAGTAACGTCGAGGTATTCCAGCAAGACCTAAAAAATGTTGTGGGAAAAAGGTTAAATTAACCCCTAAAAATATAGAGATAAATTGAATTTTTAATAAAAAGGGATTTAATGATAATCCAGTGAATAATGGATATCAATGAATAAAACCTCCAAAAATAGCAAATACGGCTCCTATAGAAAGAACATAGTGAAAATGAGCAACTACGTAATAAGTGTCATGAAGAGTAATATCAATGGAAGAATTTGCTAGAATTACTCCAGTTAATCCCCCAACTGTAAATAAAAATACGAAACCTAATCTTCATAATATAGAAGGTCTATAATTAATTTGAGTTCCATGTAATGTTGCTAATCAGCTAAAAATCTTAATACCTGTTGGTACAGCAATAATTATAGTAGCTGATGTAAAATAAGCTCGAGTATCAATATCTATACCTACAGTAAATATATGATGAGCTCAGACAATAAATCCTAATAATCCAATTGCTATTATAGCATAAATTATTCCTAAACATCCAAAGGTTTCTTTTTTACCTCTTTCTTGAGAAATAATATGGGAAATTATTCCAAATCCTGGTAAAATTAGAATGTAAACTTCAGGATGACCAAAAAATCAAAATAAATGTTGGTAAAGGATAGGATCTCCTCCTCCTGCAGGATCAAAAAATGATGTATTTAAATTTCGATCAGTTAAAAGTATAGTGATAGCTCCTGCTAATACGGGAAGGGAGAGAAGTAAAAGTAAGGCGGTAATTCCTACAGCTCAAACAAATAAAGGTATTTGATCGAAGGTTAAATTTCTAATACGTATATTAATAATTGTAGTAATGAAATTAATAGCTCCTAAAATAGAAGAAATTCCAGCTAAGTGTAAGGAAAAAATTGCTAAATCAACTGAGGCTCCTTGATGAGCAATATTAGCAGAAAGAGGGGGATAAACTGTTCATCCTGTTCCTGAACCATTTTCTACAATTCTTCTTGAAATTAAAAGAGTTAATGAAGGGGGTAGTAATCAAAATCTTATATTATTTATTCGAGGAAAAGCCATATCAGGTGCTCCAAGTATTAAGGGGACAAGTCAATTACCGAATCCTCCAATTATAATTGGTATTACCATAAAAAAAATTATAATAAAAGCATGAGCTGTTACAATAGTATTATAAATTTGATCATCTCCGATTAATGATCCAGGATTACCTAATTCAGTTCGAATTAATAAACTTAATGAGGTTCCTACTATTCCTGCTCAGATTCCAAAAATAAAATATAAAGTACCAATATCTTTATGATTAGTTGAATAAAGTCATTTTCGCCATAAAAAAATAAAATGGCTGAGTTGTAAGCAATAAATTGTAAATTTATTAACGAGAATTATTCTCTTTTATTATAATTTATAGTCTTATATTCAATAAGTGATTTAAAATTGCAAATTTTGAGGGGTAAAGAAATTACTAAGGCTTAAAGAAATTTCTTTATAAATAATTTTGAAGACTATTAGTTTAATTTTAACTTAAAACCTTAAATAAAATAAAAAGTTCTAAGAATTATTCCTGAAATAGAAATTAAACTGTTAAATAAAATAAAAAAAAAATAATTATTTTTAATAAAAATATTAAATCATTTTAATTTTAAATAATTAAATAAAACACATGAATAAATAATACGAATGTAGAAAAATAAAGTAATTAATCTTATTATAATAAAAATAAAAGAAATAATATAAAATTTACTTATAATTATAAAATTAATAACAATTCATTTAGGAAAAAATCCTAAAAATGGGGGTAAACCTCCTAAAGAAAGAAAGTTAATAAAAATTAATAATTTTATAAAGAAATTTATGTTAAAAATAAATAATTGATTGATAAAATAAATATTTAATATGTGAAATGAAAAACATATAATACTAATTAAAAATGAATATGTTAAAAAATATAATATTCATAAATTTTCTCTAATTAAAATTGAAAATATTATTCATCCTAAATTATTAATAGAAGAAAATGTTAATAGTTTACGTAGAGAAGTTTGATTAATTCCTCCAATAGCTCCAATAATTGTATTAATTAATATAATTATAATCACAAAATTTTTATTTATATAATATGATAGTAAAATTATGGGGGTAATTTTTTGTCATGTTATTAAAATAAAGCAATTTAATCAAGATAATCCTTCAATAATATTTGGGAATCAGAAATGAAAGGGGGCAGATCCTATTTTTATTAATATTGAAGAATTAATCAAAATTGCAAATAAATTATTAATTTCAAAATTTTTTAATAAAATTATTTTTAATAAAATTGAAAATAAAAAATTAATAGAAGCAATAGATTGAGTTAAAAAATATTTTAATGCAGCTTCTGATGCTAAAAGATTATTAGAATTGGAAATTAGGGGGATAAATCTTAATAAATTGATTTCTAATCCAATTCAACAACCTATTCAAGAATTAGCAGAAATAGAAATTAGTGTTCTAAAAATTAGTATATAAAAGAAAAATATATTATTTGAATTTAAATTAAATTTAATTAAAAATATAAATTAAAATTATAAATTATAAATTTATTTGTTTATTTATTAAATATTTTTATATTTTAGTGTAAGATGCACAATAATTTTTGATATTATTAGGTATAGTTTGATTCTATAAAATATAATAAAGGTAATTAATTACATTATTTAACCTATCAGATTAATCCTTTTATCAGGCACTTTATTTACTTAAAAAAAAGGATTTTCCTTTATATTTGGGGTATGAACCCAAAAGCTTTATTTAGCTTATTTTTAA